ATAAATCCACTTGGTTTTAGACTTGGTACAACCCAAGGTCATCATTCCCTTTGGTTTGCACAACCAAAAAGTTATTCCGAGGGTCTACAGGAAGATCAAAAAATACGGGATTGTATCAAGAATTATGTACAAAAAAATATGAGAATATCCTCAGGTGCCGAAGGAATTGCACGTATAGAGATTCAAAAAAGAATCGATCTGATCCAAGTTATAATCTATATGGGATTCCCAAAGTTGTTAATAGAGGGTAGACCACGAGGAATCGAAGAATTACAGATCAATGTACAAAAAGAGTTTCATTCTGTGAACCGAAAACTCAACATTGCTATCACAAGAATTGCAAAACCTTATGGACAACCTAATATTCTTGCAGAATTTATAGCGGGACAATTAAAGAATAGAGTTTCGTTTCGAAAGGCAATGAAAAAAGCTATTGAATTAACTGAACAAGCGGATACAAAAGGAATTCAAATACAAATTGCAGGGCGTATCGACGGAAAAGAAATTGCACGTGTCGAATGGATTAGAGAAGGTAGGGTTCCCCTACAAACCATTCGAGCTAAAATTGATTATTGTTCCTATACAGTTCGAACCATCTATGGGGTATTAGGCATCAAAATTTGGATATTTGTAGACGAGGAATAATGGCCCTTTCCTTGTCTTTCCCTTCTATCCAACGATAGAACAAAAAATGACAAACTCTTTTCATTCTTTTTCTGTTCAATGAAAAAAAAAAAGGAACAATTCTAATTCTTAATTCTATAGGGTTGAATAAAAATTCGATTGACCGTTTGGTATAATTGCTATGCTTAGTGTGTGACTCGTTGGTTTTTTTTTTATTTCTATTTATTATATTTAGTCTAGGGTTAGGATTCAAATGGACCGGCCCATAGTATGAACTAATAACTATATAACTAATAAAACTAATAACCAGCTCATTGCTTCGTATTATCTGGATCCAAGGAACCAGTCACTATATGGTGTATCGATCATATTGTTGTAGCAACTGAAATCCTTTTTGCATAGAGAAACAAAAAATTATTAGGATTCTGATGAGTTGTGAAGTGGGATGTAGATAAATGGAAGGGTGATAGAAAGAGAGAAGGAGAATATCAATGCTATATGATTCCAATATGTATGGTCTATGAATCATCTGATAAAAAAAAGCAGTGTAATAAAGCATCAATACTGATTCATAATTAGATGAATCTATTCATAGAAAAAAAAGAATAAAGAGCCTCGAATCAATAAAGACTGAGGAGATTGAATCAGGAACAAATTTCATTAGGAGCTCCATTGCATAATTCAGACCTAGACATTAATCGAGAAGCGATGGGAACGACGGAACCTGTGACTGCAGAAGATTCTATTGAAAACGAATCCTAATGATTCATTGGGTGGGATGGCGGAACGAACCAGGAACCAATTCCTTTATTCTGAGAAGTCATGGGCTGACCCTACGACTGAACCAGATATTGAAAGAGTCAATATTCGCCCGCGAAAGCCTTATTGAATTGCTCTAATTGTTCATTTTTAGGTGATTCAATAAAATGTAAAATAAGAATTCGTTATAGTTATAAAAAAAAAAAGACATTATTTATAAATATAAATATACGTCTAATTATATATACAAACAAGATATAGAAATTCCTACGTGGAAGAATCTCATGATTCAGTGTATTATAAATACATGTATATTGGGAATATTATTGAATCGTTTCATTCGCGAGGAGCTGGATGAGGAGAAACTCTCATGTCCGGTTCTGAAGTAGAGATGGAATTGAGAAACAACCATCAACTATAACCCCAAAAGAACCAGATTCCGTAAACAACATAGAGGAAGAATGAAGGGAATGTCTTATAGAGGCAATCATATTTGTTTCGGTAGATATGCTCTTCAGGCACTTGAACCCACTTGGATCACATCTAGACAAATAGAAGCAGGGCGACGAGCAATGACACGATATGCACGTCGTGGTGGAAAAATATGGGTACGTATATTTCCAGACAAACCCGTTACAGTAAGACCTACGGAAACACGTATGGGTTCTGGGAAAGGATCTCCCGAATATTGGGTATCTGTCGTTAAACCGGGTCGAATACTTTATGAAATGGGCGGAGTATCAGAAATTGTAGCCAGAGAGGCTATTTCCATAGCGGCGTCAAAAATGCCTATACGAACTCAATTCATTATTGCGGGATAGGGATGTGAAACCAAAGGAAAAAGTTCTTTGTGATAAAAAAACACAATCGCAAGTTTATTTATTTTTGGACAAACAATATTTCTTTTTTTTCCTTCGCCCCTTGCATTAAAAGAAGAGATTCAAAAAAATGATTCAACCTCAAACCCATTTGAATGTAGCGGACAACAGCGGGGCTCGAAAATTGATGTGTATTCGAATCATAGGAGCTAGTAATCGCCGATATGCTCATATTGGTGACGTTATTGTTGCGGTAATCAAAGAAGCAGTACCCAATATGCCTCTAGAAAGATCAGAAGTTATCAGAGCTGTAATTGTACGTACATGTAAAGAACTCAATCGCGACAACGGTATGATAATACGATATGATGACAATGCAGCAGTTGTCATTGATCAAGAAGGCAATCCAAAAGGAACTCGAGTTTTTGGTGCGATCGCCCGGGAATTGAGACAATTGAATTTTACTAAAATAGTTTCATTAGCTCCTGAAGTATTATAAGAAAAGACCATGATATAGTAGGGTATCTGAAATAGATTCAAAATTTAGTAGATTGTGTCTCACGCATATACCTTTAAATAATTCATAAAAAAAAAAAAAATAAAAAAAACAGAGCATGTTGATTATAACAAAACTCGGAGACACTAATAATTATAATTCGTCATGGGTAGGGACACTATTGCCAACATAATAACTTCTATACGAAATGCTGACATGGATAAAAAAGGAACGGTTCGAATAGCATCCACTAATATTACCGAAAACATTGTAAAAATACTTCTACGAGAGGGTTTTATCGAAAACGTGAGGAAACATCGGGAAAGCAACAAATATTTCTTGGTTTCAACCCTGCAACATAGAAGGAATAGGAAAGGAACATATAGAACTATTTTAAAACGTATCAGCCGACCCGGTTTACGAATCTATTCCAACTATCAACGAATTCCTAGGATTTTAGGTGGAATGGGAATTGTAATTCTTTCAACTTCTCGAGGTATAATGACAGACCGAGAGGCTCGACTAGAAGGAATCGGAGGAGAAATTTTGTGTTATATATGGTGATCCCTCTGGTATCCGAATTGGATCCATAACTTCCTATTTGTAAAAAAAAAAAAGAGAGAAAAAAAAAAAGGGGGGAGAAAGAAGGGGTTGTCTAATATTACTCCTCCTCTATTAGTTGATGCTTCAAAGGGGTTACCTGGAATGAAAGAACAAAAATGGATTCATGAAGGTTTAATTACTGAATCGCTTCCCAATGGTATGTTCCGGGTTCGTTTAGATAATGAGGATCTGATTCTAGGTTATGTTTCAGGAAAGATCCGACGTAGTTTTATACGGATACTACCAGGAGATAGAGTAAAAATCGAAGTAAGTCGTTATGATTCAACCAGAGGACGTATAATTTATAGACTCCGAAACAAAGATAAAGATTCGAATGATTAGGTGGTTTTTTCAACATTCCTTTCATAGGGATACAATTTGAGGTTCAAAATTTCAAGAAACTTATTTTCTTCCAAGGAATAGATTCAGAATTAAGGTAAGGAATGACAAATATGAAAATAAGGGCCTCCGTTCGTAAAATTTGTGAAAAATGTCGCCTAATCCGTAGGCGTGGACGAATTATAGTAATTTGTTCCAACCCGAGACATAAACAAAGACAAGGATAATCTTTATAAAAAAGGACTCTCTAAAAGACCCGATGTACAAATAAAAGATCTGTTTTGACATGAAATGGATATATCCGTATATCTCTGACTCATATTTATGAGATGATAAAATATGGCAAAACCTATACCAAGAATTGGTTCACGTAAGAATGGACGTATTGGTTCACGTAAGAATGGACGTAGAATACCAAAGGGGGTTATTCATGTTCAAGCAAGTTTCAACAATACTATTGTGACTGTTACAGATGTACGGGGTCGGGTGGTTTCTTGGTCCTCCGCCGGCACTTGTGGATTCAGGGGCACAAGAAGAGGAACACCTTTTGCTGCTCAAACCGCAGCAGGAAATGCTATTCGTACAGTAGTAGATCAGGGTATGCAACGAGCAGAAGTCATGATAAAAGGTCCTGGTCTCGGAAGAGATGCAGCATTACGAGCCATTCGGAGAAGTGGTCTCCTATTAAGTTTCGTACGAGACGTAACCCCTATGCCACATAATGGATGTAGACCTCCTAAAAAAAGACGTGTGTAGAAATAAGAATTGAACGGATTTCAAGAGAAATAAATGATTCAATGATCTGATCAAATAATATTACTATGGTTCGAGAAGAAGTAAGAGTATCTACTCGGACACTACAGTGGAAGTGTATTGAATCAAGAGCAGACAATAAGCGTCTTTATTATGGACGTTTTATTTTGTCTCCACTTAGGAAAGGTCAAGCTGATACGATAGGCATCGCGATGCGAAGGGCTTTACTTGGAGAAATAGAAGGAACATGTATCACATGTGCAAAATCTGAGAAAATACCACATGAATATTCTACCATAGTAGGTATTGAAGAATCAGTACATGAAATTTTAATGAATTTGAAAGAAATTGTATTAAGAAGTAATCTGTATGGAACTCGCGACGCGTCCATTTGCGTCAGGGGTCCTAGACACATAACTGCTCAAGACATCATCTCACCGCCTTCTGTGGAAATCGTTGATACTACACAGCATATAGCTAGTCTGACAGAACCAATTGATTTGTGTATTGGATTAAAAATCGAGAGGAATCGCGGATATCATATGAAAACACCAAATAACTCTCAAGATGGAAGTTATTCTATAGATGCTGTATTTATGCCTGTTCGA